AATATTTATTATGCTTTGAAAAACCTCTTGCGACTCTTCTTTTCGACTATAAACAATGGAATCGCCCATTTCGATATAAAAAAAATCAAGGAAATTATCAATTTGAAAATATTGTAAGAAATGAAATGTCACACTATTTTTTTTATCCATGTCAAAGTGATGGAAAGGAAAAGATCTCTTTTACGTATCCAGCAAGCTTGTCAACTTTTCTGGAAATGATAGAAAAAGGGATGTCTTTTTTAACAACAGAAAAACTATCCTCTGGTGAATTGTATAATAATTGGAGTTACACCAATGAAAAACAAAGAAACAACTTAAACAAGGAATTAATAAAAAGAATTGAAGTTTTAGATAAAGGAGCTATGGACCTGAATGTACTTGAAAAAAAGACTAAATTGTTAAAAAAATTAATACAGAAAATAAATAAAATAAGAGATAAAAAGAGATGCGACTTCCCCCAACATATTTTATGGTTTCCCCTACAAAAAAACTGGCAATACCGAGCCCATTCGTAATTCCATCAATCACCCGTCTATCAAACAAATGAGTTTGTTCAGAAAATTCTCTTATCCATTTAATTAAGGATAACGCGTAAAAAGTATCTATATAAGCACGATTATAACACCAATCATATAAAAGGTTGATTATTTTCTCCCCAAGGAATTTCCTATTCTTTTTTTTTCCTTGAGTAAAGAAATTAAGTACATTGAAATTTTGGAAAGATGAATAAAAGGGTTTATATAAAAGGGATGCTATAAATATTCCCCAAAACGTTATACTAACTGAAAAGGTTGCATTTGTAAAAAAACCATACCAATCTAAAAAATCGTTTGATTTTTGATGTAAAATATTTATAGACGGCGTTAACCATTTTGATAAGATATCAAAAAAGTGTCCTTCTTGATTAAAGGGAATTCCGATGACTCCAACAAACAAAGGAAATAGGATTAATATAAACATTGAAAAGAGCATAGTATTGTCTGATTCATGGGGATAAAAAAAAGTCTTCGCGGGTCCAAACGCCAAAATAGAAAGAAAAGGGCTTTTTTTTACATCATTATCAATTCGAAGTGACTTTTTCGAAAAAAAAGAAGCCCTTTCATTATTATTCGTTTTTAATAAAGCAACTGAGGTAAAATCTTTTTGAATCCGTTTTTGTTCTTCTTTACCCCATAGAGATATTGAATAGAATGATTTGCCCTTTTTGCCACTGTAATTTTGAAAAATGACATTTAAATGTCCTTCAAAAGTAAGTAAATAAATACGAAACATATAAAATGCGGTTAATCCGGCTGTAAAAAAGGCTATTATTGCGAAAGGCGGTGAATACAACCAACTATCATTAAGAATTTCATCTTTGGACCAAAAACAAGCAAGGGGTGGAATACCACAAAGAGAAAATGTACCTAATAAAAAAGAAGTTTTGGTAATGGGCACATGCTTTCTTAACCCACCCATAAGAACCATATTCTGGCTTTTATCCGGAGCGTATCCAACAATAGCTTCCATTGAATGAATAGTTGATCCGGATCCTAAAAACAACAAGGCTTTTGAATAAGCATGAGTAATCAAATGAAATAAAGCAGCTCGATAAGACCCCATACCTAAAGCTAACATCATATAACCCAATTGCGACATTGTAGAATAGGCTAAACCTTTCTTAATATCTTTTTGAGCAAGAGCTAAAGTAGCTCCTAATAATACTGTTATTATACTTATCAAAGATATTAGATTCATTATGTACGGTATCGCTATGAAAAGTGGAAGAAGGCGAGCTACAAGAAAAATCCCCGCGGCTACCATAGTAGCCGCATGGATAAGAGCCGAAATAGGAGTAGGCCCTTCCATGGCATCAGGTAACCATACATGAAGGGGAAATTGTGCAGACTTAGCAACTGCGCCAGTAAATAGTAGAAAGGCGCACAAAGTAACAACTAAAAAGTTAACTTCATTATTATAAATCAAGTTATTAAATATTTCGAACAAATCTTGAAACTCTAAACTACCCGTTATCCAATAAAAACCTAAGATTCCTAATAATAAACCAAAATCGCCTCCGCGATTAGTTACAAATGCTTTTTGACAAGCACTTGCCGCACTAGATCGTGTGAACCAAAAACCTATTAATAGATACGAACACATTCCAACCAATTCCCAAAAAATATAAATTTGTATGAAATTCGAACTTGTAACTAATCCCAACATTGACGTATTAAAAAAACTCATATACGCAAAAAACCTCAAATATCCTTGATCATGAGACATATAATTGTCACTATAAAAAAGAACCAGAATTCCGACCGTAGTGATTAATATTGACATAATAGAAGTAAGCGGATCAATAAAGTATCCAAACTCCAAAGAAAAATCATTATTGATAGTCCAAGACCATATGTATTGATAGACGATACTTCTATCTATTTGCTGAATAGATAGATCCAGTGAAAAAACCATAACTATACTTAACAAAAAAATACTAGGAAAAGCCCACATACGCCGAAGATTTTTTATTGCCGTTGGAAAAAGTAGAAGTCCCACTCCTATTAACATAGGAACTGGAAGTGGAACGAAAGGTATCATCCAGGAATATTGATATATATGTTCCATAAAAAAAATAACTTTTTTATTTTTAATTTTAATTATAATTGTTTCTGATTCACCGGTTCTTATCTTATTTCTTTGAAAATTCTTTGAAAAAAAAATCTTATCTCTTTTAAAGTAAAAGTCTAAAAGTAAAAGAAAAAACGGATTATTAAATTAAAAAAAACTTAAATGAAATTAGTTATTCATAGTTATTTTGAACCTTTATGAACTACTTCAAAAATTTCTAAGTTAAAAGTGGAAAAATGATATAACATGATATAACTAAATTACTAGTGAAAAATAACTAATTTTTTTATTATTTTATTTTATACTAAGTACTTAGTATTTTTATTATTTTATTTTATACTAGGTACTTAGTATAAGTAAGATTTTTAATAGAATTTTTTAATAGAATTTTTAATAGAATTTAATAGAATATAGTAAATTCCAATTTCCACTATTATTCTCTATTACGATAATTTATGTACATGTAACAAAACTAAAAAAAAGGATTCAAGTTTTTTTATTAGGTACATATAATGTAAGGATTCTTAAGTTTATTCGATACTTTTTTTATGGACAAATGCGGATGCAGTATCTCGAAAACCACCGGAGATAGAAGCAGAAAGTCTTTTACAGAAATAGAAATGGGGGGCTCTCTTTTAATCAACGTCACAACCAATTCAATTTTGAATATAATCATATATATGATAGAATCTATCTATCGATATTGATTTGAGAGGGAAAAAAGTATCACAAATACCTCCGAAATACGAATTTTTTTCCTCAGATATTCTATCGAAATAGAATAGAATAGAATTATTAAAAAAAAGATTTTTTTAATAATTAAATAATAGATGTCTTTCACATCCAAATTTTTTCAATGAACAACTTTTTTTTGAATGGCAGTTCCAAAAAAACGTAGTTCTATATTAAAAAAACGTATTCGTAAAAATATTTGGAAAAAACGGGGGTATTGGGCAGCGCTAAAAGCTTTTTCATTAGCGAAATCCCTATCTACCGGGAATTCAAAAAGTTTTTTTTGTACGAGAATTTTTTTGTACGAGAAATAAATAATAAAATGCTGGAATAATTAAAATTAACTTGACTTGAAAACCAATTCCGTTTTGAACTTATACTAGTACTAGATTTTTTAATATAGACTAGAAAAGACTAGAAAAATAGAAGTAAAAAATTCGAAATAAAAAAGCAAGAAAAAAGCAAACAGTAAAGAATGATTTTCGTTCCCTGATATTTTGACCAAGCAAGGGTATTTTTAATTTCCAAAAAGCATAAACACAAAATTCATAGTTTTTCCCTTATTTGTATATTTGTATTTGAATATGTTTTTAATTCTCGAGATGGGGATTCTTATTTTCCCCATCCCCCCTCCTCTTATAATTTATAATAATAAATAATAAGGGTTTTGTCTTTTCTTTTTTTCTATTTACGCTCTAGAACAATAAAAGCAAGGGGTTGTTGAAACTTGACACTAATTATTATTTTTTTATTTTAAGTAAAAAACTTTTTTGTAACTTTCTGAATCACCCCATATTCCATATACCCCGCTCTCACCTCAATTTAGCACCCCGATTGAGAAAAGCGCTCTTTTCCGTTTAGCCGGGTATTCTATAAAACTGGAAAAAGAGTATGAAATTTATAAGTAATAAAAGAAAAAACCCTATCCTTTGTTTGAAAAGGAGGATAGACCTAAAAAGAGATATTTTTTAATTCGGATTTCGAATCGAAAAAAATTTATTTTTTGTTTTTCCTTGTATGGAAGTAAGCACTTTTTAGTTACAAGAGTTCGATTTTCTTTTTATGAAAACAAAACATAAACATGAATTCTGAAAACTTCGATTGTTATTGTTAAATTAAATTAAATAAATAAGACTCAAATCTTAAATAACTAAATAAGACGACAAAAAAGAGACTCGTTGAATCTCTGTTGAATCTCTATTGAAATAAGTTTTTATTCATCAATTGAATACTTCCTAAAAAAAGTATTTCGTTGAAATTGTCGAAATTGTCTTTTTCAATCTCGACAATTGCATAAAAATAAGTTAGTATGAGTTCAACCAAGCCGCTATGGTGAAATCGGTAGACACGCTGCTCTTAGGAAGCAGTGCTATAGCATCTCGGTTCGAGTCCGAGTAGCGGCAAACACGGTCTAAAAGATATATAAAAAGTCCTATAATTAATTGAATTTCCGATATCCATTTTGTATACTGGGGGGACTCCCCCCTCCCCCTTATTATATTTAAAAATTTTTATGATATTTTCAATTTTCGAGCATATAGTAACTCATATATCGTTTTCGGTTGTTTCAATTGGAATTACAATTAATTTGATAACCTTATTTGTCGATGAAAGCTTAGGACTATATAATTCCTCGGAAAAGGGGATGATAGCTACCCTTTTCTGTTTAACAGGATTATTAGTAACTCGTTGGACTTATTCGGGGCATTTCCCATTAAGTGATTTATATGAATCATTAATCTTTCTTTCGTGGAGTTTTTCCATTATTCATAGGATTTTCTATTTTCAAAAGCATCAAAATTATTTAAGCATAATAACCACACCAAGTGCTATTTTTACCCAGGGCTTTGCAACTTCGGGTTTGTTAACCAAAATGCACCAATGCGGAATATTAGTACCCGCTCTCCAAGGTCAGTGGTTAATGATGCACGTAAGTATGATGGTATTAAGCTACGCAGCCCTTTTATGTGGATCATTATTATCTACAGCCCTGCTAGTCATTACATTTCCAAAAGTTATAAGGATTTTTGGGAAAATCAATAATTTATTAAAAGGAACTGAAATTGAGCCATTTTCTTTTGGTGAAATACAATACCTGAATCGAAAAACCGACGTTTTACTAAACACTTCTTTGTTGGCTGCTTATGTTTCAAATTATTACAGGTATCAATTGATTCAACAATTGGATCATTGGAGTTATCGTATTATTAGTCTGGGATTTTTCTTTTTAACCGTCGGTATTCTTTCGGGAGCAGTATGGGCTAATGAGGCATGGGGATCGTATTGGAATTGGGATCCAAAGGAAACTTGGGCGTTTATTACTTGGGCTATATTTGGAATTTATTTACATACTCGAACAAATAAAAAATTTGAGGGTGTAAATTCCGCAATTGTAGCTTCTATGGGCTTTATTATACTTTGGATATGCTATTTCGGGGTGAATCTATTAGGAATAGGGTTACATAGTTATGGCTCGTTTAATTAATAATTAACATATAATTGAAATTAACATTGAGTGGATATATAGAAACGAAACGGAGTGGAAACCGCGGAGAACCTTTTGAATCACTACACTACTTGATTCAAAAGGTTCTCACAAACCCCAAAGGAATTTGGTTACAATTTAAATTTCTCTTTTTTTTTATTTAATATTTAGAACTTAAATTTAAGATAGGAAAAAAAGACTGCTTTGCTTTTTTCATTGGACAACGAACTCTTTTCAAAATTATAGAATTTCTTTCTTTTTATTTTTTTGTTTTATTTCTAAAAATTATCTATAAAAAAATTAGATAGAATAGCTTCAACTTTGTCAGCTGATAATGAAAGAACGAAATCCGGATCAATACCAATAGCAAATACAGGTAGAAAAATAGAGACCAAAACAAATAATTCTCGTGGTCCAGAATCAAAAAAGTTTGGGGCATTAAATAGCTTGTACCCGTAGAACATTTGCCGTAACATAGATAATGAATAAATAGGAGTTAATATCATTCCAATTGCCATTACAAAAGTAATTAGTATTTTTGACATTAAAAAATATTTTTGGCTGGTAATTATTCCGAAAAAGACTATTAATTCCGCAACAAAACCACTCATGCCCGGTAATGCAAGGGAAGCCATTGACAAGATACTAAATATCGTGAATATCTTTGGAATTGGTATAGCCAGCCCGCCCATTTCATCGAGATAACCGCGGCGTATTCTATCATAACTCGTTCCTGCCAAGAAAAAAAGAGCAGCGCTACTAAATCCATGAGAAATTATTTGTAAAATGGCTCCGTTGAGTCCCGTATCGGTTATCGAGCCAATTCCTATAATTATGAAACCCATATGCGATACGGAAGAATAGGCGATTCTTTTTTTTAAATTGCGTTGGCCAAGAGATGTTGAAGCTGCATAAATTATTTGCATTGTACCTACTACGATCAACCAGGGAGAAAATATAGAATGGGCGTGTGGTAATAGTTCCATATTGATCCGAATCAAGCCATACGCCCCCATTTTTAATAATATTCCGGCTAGAAGCATACAAGTACTGTAATGGGCCTCTCCGTGGGTGTCTGGTAACCATGTATGTAAGGGTATAATCGGTGATTTAACAGCAAAAGCAATAAGAAATCCAATATAGAATAGTATTTCCAGTACCACGGGATACGATTGATTGGCTAATATTTCAAAATTGAATGTTGGTTCATTGGAACCATATAAACTGATACCAAAAACCCCTATTAATAGAAAAACGGAACCCCCCGCCGTGTACAAAATAAACTTTGTGGCTGAATAAAGACGTTTCTTTCCACCCCATGCGGATAGAAGTAGATAAACAGGAATTAATTCTAACTCCCACATGATAAAAAAAAGTAAAAGGTCTCGAGAAACAAATGATCCTATTTGACCGCTGTACATTGTTAACATCAAGAAATAGAATAATCGGGAATTTCGAGTAACCGGCCAAGCCGCTAAAGTTGCTAAAGTGGTGATAAATCCTGTCAGTAAAATAGGTCCTAGGGAAAGTCCATCTATTCCTAATCTCCAGTAAAAACAAAAAAAATTGATCCATTTATAATCCTCTGCCAGCTGAATTAATGGATCGTCCAATTGGAAATGATAACAAAATACATAGGTCGTTACAAGGAATTCTAAGACGCATATATATATAGTATACTCACGAATCGCCTTATTTCCTCTATGCGGGAGAAAGAAAATTAAAGAACCCGCGGTTATCGGAAAAACTACCATAATTGTTAACCAAGGAAAATAATTCGTGGTAAAGACAAGATACATTCGAACCAGACAAACCCGTACTCGAAAAAGAGAAGCTATTCCCCTTTTCGAGTACGGGTTTGTCGGCAATCGGTAAGTAAAAAATGTATTCAAAATACATTCCAGTGGGTTTGTGAGGTTGCGGGGTTGGGGGACGTATCAATAAGATCAATAAGCCAGGCCCATGCTTCGAGTTGTCTCATGCCATAAATAAACTCGAACACTCAAAAAATCCGTTGGACAGGCGGATTCACATCTCTTACAACCAACACAATCCTCTGTTCTTGGAGCAGAGGCAATTTGTTTAGCTTTACACCCATCCCACGGTATCATTTCTAATACATCCGTGGGACATGCTCGGACACATTGAGTACACCCTATACATGTATCATAAATTTTTACTGAATGGGACATTGGAGCTAGCAATTTTGGAACTCATAAATTTTCGATCTAGTAAATTTGTAAATGAATCATATATTTAAACACCAGATGAATCAACGATTTACCAGAATTTTTCTAATCAATCTGTTTCTAGATCAACTCATAAGAGGGAACAAAGATACTTTGATATTATCATTATATATGCTAATTCGAATTGATAAATATTCGGATTTCGAAATATTATTTATTCAACAAAGTTGCTTGATTGATACAAGTCGATTTTCTATTACGATAAATTGACGAAACAATAGCTGATCCGATAGCTGCTTCAGCGGCTGCAATAGCTATAATAAAAATTGAGAAAATATCTCCCTTTAATTGCCGATTATCAAAAAAATCGGAAAATGTTACAAAATTTATATTAACCGCATTTAGTATAAGTTCAAGACACATCAGGGCCCGAACCATATTTCGGCTCGTGATCAATCCATAAATACCAATAGAAAATAAATAGGCACTCAAAACAAGTACATGCTCGAGCATCGTTGACTAACCCCGTACCAACTTCAATTCATTTCAATATGAACAATATAATTCAAGTGATTTGATTGATTAGAATACAACAAGTATAGAACGCAAAAATATATTGTTAATAGAAAATATATTGTTAATAGATCGAATCTAAAAAAACTTCTATTTTATACATGAAATGATATTGAAATAGAATTGAAGACAAATGAATGCGATAACACAAAAAAAAGGAATTTGGATGAATTTGAATTGCCGTTGCTAGTTATAAAATAAAGATTTTTACTCACGAGCCACGGCAATTGCCCCTATCAAAGCAACTAAAAGAATTATCGAAATGAGTTCAAATGGAAGAAAAAAGTCGGTTGATAAATGAATTCCGATTTGTTGACTATTACTTATCAAATCTTGCTCTAGAATTTGGTTGGATCGTGTAGTCCAAATAATCCCGTACCATGACGTATCTAGAATAGTAGTGATTAACGACAAAAAAATACTTGTACAAACGAGAGAAGTAACCCCATCCCCAATAGTCCAAAGATAAAAACGAAAATCTTTTGAATATTCTGAACCATTCATGAACATTACAGCAAATATGATTAAAACATTTACAGCTCCTACGTAAATAAGAAGCTGTGCAACAGCTACAAAAGGTGAATTTGATAGAATATAGAATAAGGATATACAAGCAAGAACCAATCCCAACGAAAAGGCCGAATAAATTGGGTTGGTAAATAATACCACTCCCAGACCTCCTAATATAAGACCCGAGCCTAAAAAAACTAAAAGAAAATCATGTATTGGTCCAGGTAAATCCATTATATTAAAATAAGAGATAAATAAATCGAAATTTTTTTTCATGACCTTATTGAATCGACCAGGAAAAATTCTTTTATGAGACATTCTCAAAATTTTCAATTGAATTTAATTCAAATCTAATAGGTGTGAATTGATGTGGGTACTGTTATTGGATCCTTTTCCTCCTTTTCTTTATTCGAAATTCGAAATCGCAGTTTGGAATTGAAAGTGGTCTATAACTTTAACCAAGGGAGTTACCCATTTTTTCTTTGAGACGAATTCAAAACTGTTCGAATTGTAAAATCGCCAACTACTGACATTGGTAAACGACCTAAGGCAATGTGATTGTAATTTAATTCGTGACGGTCGTAAGTAGCAAGTTCATACTCTTCAGTCATTGATAAACAATTTGTTGGACAATACTCAACGCAGTTCCCGCAAAAAATACAAATTCCGAAATCAATACTGTAATTAAGCAATTGTTTCTTTCGAATATCTATTTCCAATTTCCAATCAACAACCGGCAGATCGATAGGACATACACGAACACATACTTCACAAGCAATACATTTATCAAATTCAAAATGGATCCGACCACGGAAACGCTCCGATGTGATTAATTTTTCATAAGGGTATTGAATAGTTACGGGTAACCGATTTGCTTGGGATAAGGTAATCATGAAACTTTGACCAATGTACCTTGCGGCTCGTACGGTTTGTTGACCATAATTCATGAACCCAGTTACCATAGGGAACATATCGTGAATATCTATGAATAATTTTATTTTTTCTTTCTCTTGTTTGGGGCAAGTCGTGAATATGGTATTCGCCTTTTTCTTTACCTTTACAGTGAAAGGAGTTGGGAAGAGGTTGTTAATAATAGATTACCGAGAGAAATAGGTAAAAGAAATTTCCAGCCAAGATTTAATAGCTGATCCATTCTTAGTCTAGGTAAAGTCCACCGTGTTGTGATAGGAATGACCAAAAACAAATAAGTTTTAGCTAATGTAATAAAGATACCAATTGTTGTTCCAAAGATTCCGTCCGTTTTATTTCGTTCAAATAGCTCAGGAAGAAATATATACGGAATGGAAAGATCCCAGCCGCCCAAGTAGAGAACTGTTACAAATAATGAGGAAACTAATAGATTTAAATAGGAAGCAACGTAAAACAAACCAAATTTTATCCCTGAATATTCGGTTTGATAGCCCGCTACTAATTCTTCTTCTGCTTCTGGTAAATCAAAAGGCAATCGTTCGCATTCCGCTAGAGAAGAAATTAGAAAAACCATAAACCCTATAGGTTGACGCCACAAATTCCAACCACAAAAACCATATTTTGATTGCGACTCGACAATATCAACGGTACTTGAACTATTAGATAATCATAGTCGGTGATAACATTACTGCTCCCATCGCTATTCCAAAACCGTACATGAAGTTTTCATCTCATACGGCTCCTCGTCCTCATGGTCACAAATAAATGTAAGGACTGGGCAAGTATTAGTTATCTTGATATGGTTATAGGGTTGATAGAATCCAAATTTCTTGGAAGGTCCCCAATTATACCAATGGAATTCTGTCTGCTATAAACTGCTCTAAAAAACCAAAAAGTTTTTCTGAATTGATCTCATCCTTTACCTTTAAAAATTTCCATTTTTTTTGAGTAATAACTTAATAAAAATCCTTCAATAAAATACTCTTTGTAGAAATATCTATTTGTATTTTGAGCCAACATCATCATTAGTTCATAAACCAGAATAATTTTTTCTTTCAATCTTTCTATAAAGATATGACCTATAAAGATATGAAATAAATAATAAAAAGAATCTCTTTTGCTTCTATTGTAATTGGATTTTTTCTATTTTTTGTGTTCCTCTTCTTATTTCTGAGAAAGGGGGGTCTAAAAAGAGTAAAGGATTATTTCGTTCCTGATAGTCATTTATTTAATTGGCGGATAGGAGCATACTCTGAATCGGAATTGGGGGGAGTACTGCCTGATCATTTCTACCAACTTTAAGCCCCAATCAGTATCCATTCTGTTTATGTTATGCAAAAGTATCCCTTTAGTTAATTTACATAAGCCCTATTACTAATCCTTTGTGTGTATTTTAGTGTTCCTTACTATCTACCATCTACCCATTTTTTCAATACCCCGTTCAGTAATATATGTATTATAATACGTATAAACGATAGTGAAAACTCCATACGGTTGATTTTTGAGCCCGCTTCAAGTCAGGATGACCAATCAACCAATCTTGGGGGTCAAGGGCTTCTTCCACTTTTGTTTACTTTCACGTACCTACTGTACATCGGAAATGAGACCCAACTCGTTTTTACTGCTAATTTAGAAGTTGTTTTCTTTCGCTCATATATAACTATCTAATTTTTTTATTAACCTAAAGAATAAATAAATCAAGAAAAAAATACGGATTTATATTCAATTTCTTTTTTTCTAGAACGAAAAGAAGAATAAGGAAAATAAAAGTTTATGTTTTAGCGAATCGCACGTAGAGATATTGATAAAACACATAAAGTTAATGGTATTTCATAACTAATCGATTGAGCAGCAGCTCGCATACCACCTAAAAAGGAATATTTATTATTTGATCCATATCCTGACATAAGAAGTCCAATAGGAGCAATACTTGAAACACCAATCCATAAAAAAATACCAATATTGAGATCCGCTAAAACAAGGTGATAACTAAAGGGAATTACTGAATAACTTAGTAGAATTGATATGACTGCTATAGATGGTCCAATACTGAATAAACGAGTATTTCCTATAGACGGAAGAAGACTTTCTTTGAAAAGTAGTTTTGTCCCGTCTGCTAAAGCTTGAAGAATTCCCAGGGGGCTGGCGTATTCAGGTCCAATACGTTGTTGTATTCCTGCAGATATTTCTCTTTCTAACCACACAATTACTAGTACACCAATTGTGATTCCTAATACAAGAGTAAAACTAGGGGCAAACGCCCATATGGTCTCATAGACCTCTTTTAAGAATTCCAATCGGGAAAAAGAATTGATATCTTGTATTTCTATTGTAGCAATTATCATTTCAACGATCAACTTCTCCCATAATGATATCTATACTACCTAGTATCGTCATAATATCAGCCAATTTCATTCTTTTAACTAACTGAGGAAGAATTTGCAAATTGATAAAACCCGGCGGGCGGATTTTCCACCGCCAAGGAAAACTGCTTTGATCTCCTATCAGAAAAACCCCCAATTCTCCTTTAGGGGCTTCGACTCTCACATAAAGTTCTTGGTTCGGTAATTCAAAAGTAGGAGAAGGCTTTTTACTAATGAATCGGTCTTCAAAAGCATTCCATTCTGGATCACTTTCTCTATCAAAGCATCGTATTTCTAAATTCTCGTAGGGCCCCCCTGGAATTCCTTCCAAAGCCTGTTGAATAATTTTTACGGATTCGGTCATTTCACCGATTCGGACTAAATAACGAGCTAATGAATCTCCTTCTTTTTGCCACTGGACTTCCCAATCAAATTCGCCGTAACACTCATAATGATCAACTTTACGAAGATCCCATTCTATTCCAGACGCTCGTAGCATTGGTCCGGATAAACCCCAATTTATTGCTTCTTCTCCACCAAAAGTTCCTACTCCTTCAACCCGTTCTAAAAAAACGGGGTTTTGGGTAATAAGTTTTTGATATTCAACAACCCCTGTTAAAAAATAATCACAAAAATCAAAACATTTATCTATCCAGCCATGAGGTAAATCAGCGGCGATACCTCCGATACGAAAAAAATTATGCATCATTCTCATACCGGTGGCAGCTTCGAAGAGATCATATACTAATTCTCTTTCTCTGAAAATATAGAAGAAGGGGGTCTGCGCCCCAATATCTGCCATAAAAGGGCCAAGCCATAACAGATGAGAGGCTATACGACTCAACTCCAACATAATTACTCTGATATAGCTGGCCCTTTTAGGTACTTGAATATTTCCTAACTCTTCGGGTCCATTTACAGTTATTGCTTCTGTGAACATAGTAGCTAAATAATCCCAACGTGTTACATAAGGCAGATATTGTATAATTGTTCGGTTTTCCGCAATTTTTTCCATCCCTCTGTGTAAATACCCCAATATGGGTTCACAGTCAATAACATCTTCACCGTCTAGAGTAACGATGAGACGAAGAACACCATGCATTGATGGATGGTGAGGTCCCATATTGACTCTCATAAGGTCTTTTCCTGCAGTTAGTATACTCATAGGTTTTTCTGTGATTCATACTTGCGTGAATTGTTGAAAACGACAAGAAATTATTAAGAGTCAAAATCTAATAAATAAATCAATAATTCAATTTTTTATTCTTTCTTATTCTTTTTCCAAATTAACGATTTCTTGACTCTCGAATATTCAACTGACTAATTAATTCTTTATAACGTACTCCATTTTTCTTTGACAAATAAGATAATAACCGGTGGCGTTTTTCCAGAATTTTTCGTAGACCCCTCTGAGATGAATAGTCTTTTTTGTGCAATTCTAAATGGGAAGTAAGTTTTTGTATTTTATTGGTGAAACCTAATACTTGAAATTCAACAGATCCGTTCTTTTCTTTTTTTTTTTCGTGAAAAGTCACTGAGATGAATGAATTTTTTACCATAAAACGAAATACCCCTTATCCCTTTATTTTATTACCTTATAATAGGAAATTTACTGATCAATAATAATATAATAATGCTAGCCATTTGAATTTGATATATACAATCATCTTAAGATCGTTATGAGCTTCCCATAAAATCAATCAACAATCAATACAATTTTCAATTTCATTAGGAATCAAAAAGGAATGGTATATTTCTTCAAAACAAAAAAACCAGACCAAACAAAAAATTTCTGTTGATTCTTTTTTAGATTTAACTAATATGTATGTGATTACAGCGGTATCTTGTATCATAATGGGGTGTAAGACAAGCCATGCGCGCTCCTTTTTGTTTTCATATACCAGACATGATACGAAATCCATAAGACAAAAGTACTAGTAAAAAAATCCCAACCGTGGATACATATATATTCTTATCATACTGAAACGACTGCCGTTATTGGTATTAAACCAATAACGATTCATACAAACTAAATCTTCTAATCGATAATTGGGCCAAAGAAAGAACTTTAATTTAATTAGTTTATTTTTCTTTCTAGCAAAATCCTCGCTTTTATTCAAAAAGGAACCCCCTTTTTTTACGTTATTATAAAATACTGAATTTCTCTGACTACCTTTTCGATTCTTCCAATTAAAACAAATTAGAGTTCTCAACTCTCTACGACGGTTGGGGAATAAAATATTTTCAGGAACAAGCAAATCATAATTATTTTTGTCTCTATTTCCAGCCATTCTTTGATGTCTTGTAATGGATTCATAAAAATTTTTTTTATCAACATCGCCCTTTTCTCGGTATCTTTTAGTAATTTCGCGCTTATTTTTCTGAATCAATGAAATACCTACGATTTGATATATAAAAAACGGCCCGTCGTTTTTTACCGACAGATAAACAGGTTCGATAATAAACATTCTGCCTTCTAGCAACTTTGTATTTGTCAAAATCAAATCTTTAATAATTTTAAAAATTCCCAGACCCATTTCTGGAATAGCGTCTATAAAAACTTCTTTTGGATTTTTTAGTCGAAGCAGGAGAGCACCGTTTTCGATATTATTCCTCATTCTTTGCTTTAAAAACTCATCCCATTTCAACTGAAAAACCAAATCGTTTTGTAGTAAGAAATGGAGTTCTGTTTTTGTGTTGTTCTTGTATTCCTTTTTCTTTCGATGCTTTTTGATGTCCGATCCCGAAGAATTTTCTTGAAGACCCCTTTCTTGGTTATTTTCTTGAACACCTTTTTTTTGGTTTGAGAGAACTGATTCAAGACTTACTCGATTTTCTACATCTGATCGAGGATTCTCTGGATTTTTTGGTTCTTTTTCTTCTTGACTCCCAGTCTTTAATTCAAGAGAGTTTTTTTGATTCGATGATACAAAAATAAAAGAATCTTGCTTTTTATTTTCAGTTATGTTTTTATTACCATTTCCATTAAAATTGAAAAGAAGGAATTTGATTGGTATAGTCCACGGTTTCATTTTATATGCATTCAAAAGAAGCACTAATTCTCGGAAGAACTGAAGTTCTAGATTTGATATAGCACAACTTAGTATTTTGTCATTCATTCCCATCCAGTCAAAAAAAGTGCTTTGGGGGTTGAATCGATTAATTTCTTCATCTGGATGAATTGGAAAATACAAAAGATCTTTCTTAGTAATTTCATGAATTTTTTTATCATCAATTATTTGATACTTATTATTCCCAATCTTAATATTTGGATTATTGTTGGTACTAATATCGACCCAGAATTCAATATCAATCTTGTTTCTAAGACAAAAATTGAGAATCCTCCAATCAAAAAATTTTCTATCCGAAAATTTCTCCATATCCATAATATTATTTTCTTCTAGATAATTTTTTAAAGGGTTGGGTATAATGGGTATAAAAATATCAAACAAATTTCTTTTGGTGTAATTAGAAAAGAGTTCTTTTTTATTATTTACTTGGAATAGTAATTTATGAATATATGAGTCTTTATTGTTTTCATAATAAATAGATTTAGATGATAAAAGAGAAAGAGTGTATCTATAGTGTTTTTTAAAATTATCTTTTTTTTTTTTATTCTGTAACGGACCCGCTTCAAAAAAATTTTGTTTGTCATAATGAGTTAATCTATTTTTTTCATATGAAATCTTTTTATAGAAACCTTTCTTTTTATTTTTGTCCATACAGTCTTGATTAACCCCATTTCGCCATTTTTGGGGTACTAATCTAGGCCATTTTATCCGAGATAAATCGTATTTATATTGATAATGTCCCCTTAACCAGTTTTTCCATTGATTTATTTCAAAGCTCCAAAAGGGTTTATATCTTAATTCGTAATTAAATATTCCTTGTTTTTGAAATATAAATTGGATTTCCTTCTTAAGAAAAAGTGATGTTCCACCATATTGAAGAACAGATCTTAAATTAGAAAAGTTAATAAATTGGGTTTGTGATAATTTGTAAAATACATATGCTTGTGATTGTGAAAAAGAAAAAAAATCACAAAAAGTCTTTGAATTCTTATTACTAACTCTTGAAAGTGATTTTTTTCTATTCAAAATAAAACGAATTCTACTTCGACAGGGTTGACAGGGTTTATTAATGCTTTCCTGATTTGTTTCATTATTGTTGATGTTTTTCTCAATAATTTTGATTTTTTTGGGGGGGGGTGATTCAAAAAAAAGTTTTTCGGCGATTCTTGAAATATTGAGGATAGATATAAAAATATTTATGTACACCCTTTCAATAAAAAATTTTATAAAAAAGGACGATTTACGGATTAATCGAGTATTTTTTTTTTTTAATATTTTCCAAATTCTTTTTGATGATACTAATATTTTAGTAGGATAACTTTTTTTGTTCGAATTAAGATTTCTTTTTTGAGTTGTCAGTCCTTTTTTCTTTTCTTTTTTGTTTTCTTTTGTAATTTTTTCTATTTGATTTCTTATTATGCTTGTTCTTTTAGTTAAATCTTTTATTTTTTTTTCTGGAAATGATAAATTTGTACAATCCATCGATTGAATTTGAACGGACGTTTTGTCAATCATTTCATTACCAACTATCAAATCTTTTTTAATTTCACTAAATTCATCTATTTCTCTCAATCCAAATAATGGATTTTTCTTTTTTTTTGAAATCTCGTTTACTTTTTTTTTTACTTTTAAAAGTCGAATTATGCCCCATTTTTTTGTTTCGTTTGCGGCTTTTTGAAAAAAATTTCTTCTTTTTTTTTCAAGTTCGTTTAAAATGGGTTGAAAAAACGAAGGTCGTTTTCGGGGAGGACCGAGGGGAAATTCCACTTCCATTCCCCAAACTGTTAAAAAACAAGAAAAATCTTTTTGTTCTTGTCCCTCTTTCATGTGCCAGGGTTTCAGGCAAAAAGGAAATATTATCCTTATCTGAATACCATCATTTAACCAGTTTTTCGGCAATTCCTCTTCGGAGAAGGGAATACCATTATAGGTGCATTTAATATACATTTCTCTATTCCAATCCCTTAAATCTTCGGACCACTCAGGCATTTGAAATAATAGCATCCGAACAATATTTTTAGCTATTATCATTGAAGG